ATTTTGTATACCAAGAAATCACATAATATCCCCATTGATTTTTCTTCTTTCATTCCAAACCCGTACAAGCAATTCGAAAAATCTATGGAGGTCAAAAAGTCATTTTATCTTATTATTAATCAAGGCTTTCTTATATATCTAGAACGACCCTCACAAATAGCAAAGACTAGTTTGTTAAGAATTAATCGGATCGAAGCTATAGCGTCATCATTCGCTGGAATCGAAATATCTGCAAGATCGGGGTCACAATTGGTATCAATTAAACAAATCGTTGGAATTCCTAAAGTGATACACTCTCGAAGAGCCGTATCTTCTTCTTGCTGATCAATGATGATTACGATATCGGGTAAACCTGTCATATATTTAATTCCATCCAGATATGTTTGCAAGTGCGATAATTGTCTCTTCAACATAGCTGCATCTCTTTTCAGAAGACCGTTGATCCCCCCCATTTTTTGTTCCATTCTTAAATCCCGGAACTTATGAAGTCGTGTTTCTGTCGTGGACCAATTCGTTAACATACCACCGAGCCATTTTTTATTAACATAATGACAGCGAGCCCTTATTGCAGCTCGGGCTACTGAATCAGCTGCTTTTTTTTTCGTCCCAACAATTAAAAATTGGTTTTCCTTACTTGCTGCATCAAAAACTAAATCACAAGCTTCTGATAAAAAGCGAGCAGTTCTAGTAAGATTTGTAATATGAATACCTTTACGCTTTGCAGAGATATAAGGTGCCATTTGTGGATTCCACTTTCGAGTACCATGCCCAAAATGAACTCCCGCTTCCATCATCTCGTCCAAATTGATGTTCCAATATCTTTTTGTCATTTCTCTCCACACTTCCTCTCTTTTTTTTTAAGAGACGCCGTACCCTGAAATAAAATAAATAAATAATTGTTCCGATGGAACCTTCACTTCTACCGGAGATTGGCCGTTGATACACAATCCACGGCATTAATTCCTTTCTATTTGTATTCCTTATTATTTTTCTTACTTATTACTACTTATTACTATTACCAAACTTATTATTAAATGGCCGGATCAACTACAGACTAGTTAAAAGGGCCGAATCCACTCTTAGAAATCAGTAAATCTTCGAAATGATTGTTCTGATGTATCATGGGAATTCTTTGAAATGTAAGAATGAAATAAATCTCTATGTTGGAACAAAATATTTTTCATTTTCCCCTCAAATAAATTTTTCTTTTTGTTGTTATGTTGCCTTGAACGATGTACTAATTCTTTGAATCCCGTACCAACGGGTATCAGACTTCCCAAAACAACGTTTTCTTTTAGGCCCTTCAACCAATCTATACGACCCCTTAGAGCAGCTTTTGCTAAGACTCGAGCGGTTTCTTGAAAACTCGCTTCGGATATGAAACTTTGAGTATTCAGAGATGCTCTTGTTATTCCCAATAAAATAGCTCGGTAACAAATGGCTTCGTCCAAAGCACGCCCCGTTCGTTCCGCTCGCAACAATCCAATTAGTTCTCCGGGTGAAAAAACATTAGACATTCCGTCTTCTGAAACTAAAACTTTGGATGTTATTTGACGTACAATAATTTCTATATGCCTATTATGAATCTGCACACCCTGGGATCGATAAACCTTTTGTATCTTATTAACCAAAGTGATACGACTTTGCACTATAGTTAGCTCGACACCAATCAAGAATCCCCAAGGAATTCCAAGAATTCTTGTTATATGCTCGTTCCAACCTTCAACTCTCTTTTCTAGGTTCATCGATATTGAATCAATCGAACGTACTTCCAAGACTTGTTCCACTTTTGGAAGACCCTGCGTTATATCACCAGATCTTGATTTTTCATATATAAATGTAACGAAAGTATCCCCCGTAGAAAGGGTTTCTCCATAATGCCCATGAACAGTTGCTCCTGGCGTGGCTAAATAGGGTTTAGCTGATCTAATCATTATCGAATCAACTTGAACAATTAAAACTTGACCCGATTTTAGGTGGGGCCTGTTTTTCGCTATACATGCATTTTCACAAATAAACTGCCCAAGACTAATTATTGTGTATCTCCCTTCACAAAAATTAGAATGAATAAAATACCAATTCAAATGAAATGGATTCAAAAATTTTTTACTGCATAGATCGGGATTCGAAATCCTTCCAGTTTCATCCATTAAATAATATTGAATTATTTCAAAAGTCTGTTTAAAATTGTCAAGTTGAAAATATTTCATTACCAAGATTTGATTATGGGTTAATAAATGGTAAAAATTCATAATTGGAGGGGCTGTTCCTAAGGAACCCAATGATTTCAATTTACTAATTGAAACTATGGGGTCTCTTTTAAGTGCTTCTTTTATTCCAGTGTGATATTTTACACTGTTAAAGTTAAATGGCCCCATTCGAAAACAATTGGATGATGACAAAATTATCAAAGATCGATATTCGTTATTTCTATTCAACAAGGTACGAATAGTTACTTTATTTTGGATAAGGGGTTGTTGAATCCATGCCTTGGAATAAA